TTTTCGACTATAAACGTTGGAATCGTCCAACGCGATATATAAAAAACAATCGATTTGAAAATGCGGTAAGAAATGAAACGTCACAATATTTTTTTTATACATGTCAAAATGATGGAAAAAAAAAAATTTCTTTTACATATCCACCCAGCTTATCAATTTTCTGGGAAATGCTACAAAGAAAGATTTCTTTTTCTACAACAGAAAAATTATTATACGATGAACTATACAATTATTGGATTTATACCAATGAACAAAAAAAAAACAACTTAAGGAATGAATTTGCTAATAGAATTGCAGTTCTAGACAAAGGACTTTTTTATATAGATGGACTCGATAAAAAAACTCAATTATGCAATGAGAAAACGAAAAAGGAATATTTGCCAAAAATAAAGGATCCTTTGTTAAATGGACCCTATCGTGCAATAATAAAAAAATGCTTTTCACCCTCTATTATAAATGAAACTGCAGTCCAAAATTGGATAGATGGAATTTTGATAAATAAGATTCATAGTATTCTTCGTAATGATTATAATTACCACGAATTTGAACAGAAAAAAGATACATTAAAAAAAAAATCACTATCAAAAGAAATTAGGCATTTCATGCCTTTAATGAATCCATTTTCTGGGGAATCAACATTCAATCGGAAAGGAATTGATTTACTTCTAGAAGAAAAACAAATTGGTTCAGAAGATCAAGAAAAATTTTTAAACTTTTTAGTTGATGCAATCATAGGACTAAAAAGAAATAAGAAATTAAAAAAAAAACCTATTGGACTAACAGAAATTAGTAAAAAAGTTCCATGCTGGTCATACAAATTAATTGATGAGCTAGAGGGGGACGAAAGAATGGATATAAATCCAGACGACATAGTGGAGTATGGAATTCTCTCAGAACCAGTTAAACATGACATTATTTTTACTGATAAGTATCCTGACGAAGTTGCTTTGATAAAAGGGGATTCACAATCACAACCTGAAGCTGAAAAACCACCATCTGAAAGACCAGAAGAAATTTATGTGACACATTATCCAGACTACCCTGATTTTGATCGAGAAGTAATAATAGGTTCCATGCGGGGTCAAAGACGTAAAACAGCTATTTATAGAGTCTGTCAAATAGGTGTACATTCGCCGCTTTTTTTAGACAGACTAGACAACTACTTCGTATTTATTTTTAAAGATATTTTTAAAATCTCTAAAAATATTTTAAATTTATATAAAGATATTCTAAATTATGTAGAAAACAAAGGAGGATTTAAAGAAAACAAAGGAGGATTTAAAACTGAGAAAGAAAAAGAAGAAAAAGAACAAAGAAAAATAATGAAAGAACAAATAAAAAAACAAAAAAAAAAAGACGAAGAAAACCAACGAAGAATAGCAGTAACTGCAATCTGGGATGATCTAGATAATGGTCAAACTTATAGAAGTTTGCTGTTAGTAACCCAATCAATTCTTAGAAAATATATTCGATTACCTTTACTTATAATAGCAAAAAATATAGTTCTTAAATTGTTCTTCAACCGCTCTGAGTGGTCTGAGGATTGGGAAGACTGGAAGAAAGAAATACATATTAAATGTACTTATGGGGGTCTTCATGTATCAGAAAAACACTTTCCTGATAACTGGTTAGAGGACGGTCTTCAGATAAAGATACTATTTCCTTTTTACCTAAAACCTTGGCGTAGATCGCCTTCTTATAAAAATAAAATGCAAAAACAAAAGAAAACTAAAATGCAAAAACAAAAGAAAACTAAAATGCAAATACAAAAGAAACTGAATAAATTGAATTTTAGTTTTTTAACAGTTTCTGGAATGGAAACTGACTATCCCTTGGGTCCCCCCCAAAAACGACCCTCTTTTTTTAAATCCATTTTTAAGGAAATCAAGAAAAAATTTAAAAAGGAACTCAAGAAAACAATTAAAAAGTTTTCAAAGAATCAAGGTTTAAAATTTTTCAAAGAAAAAGGAGAATTTTTGCTAAATGTTACAAATGAAATTTTTATTAAAAACCTTCTTCGAGTATTTAGAAGATTGATAGGCGAATCCATTGAAATAAAAAAAGAAAAATCTTCGGCAATCAATAATAATATAGTTTTGATAGACGAATCCATTGAAATAAAAAAAGAAAAATCTTCGGCAATCAATAATAATATAGTTTTGATAGACGAATCCATTCAAGACGGATTCATGAATCAGACAAGTTATTCAGATTTAGTATCAGAACACAAAAAAAAGTATCTGGCTAATAGAATAGGGACAATCAAAACTAAAATAGAAAAATTTGCAAAAGAAAAAAACCAAATTTTTAAAACTCTAAAATTAATTAGTCAGTCTAACAAAACACGTTATGGTACTAAAAATTTTGAATCACCCCAAAATATTGGTCAGATATTAAAAAAAAAAAATACTCGATTAATTCGTAAATCCAATATTTTGCAAAAATTTTTTAGGGAAAGGTTATTCATAGATTTATTTCTATATCTTATTAATATTCTCCGAATTAATATAGAATTTTGTCTTGAATCAACAAAGAATTTTATTGAAAAACGCCTTGACAATAATGAAAAAATTAAAGAAAGGGTTGAGAAAAAAAATAAAAAAAAAATTCAATTCATAAAACCGCTTTTACATTTTGTTAGTCATATTAATAAGAATTCAAAGATTATTTCGAATTTATCTTTTTTGTCACAAGCATATGTATTTTATAAATTATCACAAGCCGAAGTTATGAACTTTTACTTCTATAATTTAAAACCTATCTTTCAATATCGCGGAACGTTTTTATTTCTAAAAAATGAAATCAAAGAAAATTTTGGAACACAAGTAATAACTTCTTCTAATTTAAAGCCTAAAAAACTTCCAAATTCTGGACGGACTCAATGGAAAAACTGGTTAAAATTAAAAAGTAATTATCAATATGATTTATCTCAGCTAAAATGGTCGCAATTAGGACCAAAAAAATGGCGCAATCGCGTCACTGAATATTGTGAGGTTGAAAACAAAAATTTACAAAAAAACAAAAGGAATTCAGATAAAAAAGACCAATTACTTAATGATAAAAATATCAAAAATTCCGAAAACTATTTATTGCTCAATCAAAAATATAATTTAAAAAAAAACGAGAAATATAATCGTTTAGCATATAATTTCCTTTTTTATGAAAATAAGAAGGATTCATATAGTTATGACGAAATATTACAAGTAAATAAAAAACACGAATCATTTTATACTAAAGCAAAAAATGATTACATATTTAGAAAAAGATTCATTGATATGTGGTGGAGTATCCCTATTACTAATTATTTAGAAATAAATTGTATTCCGGATATAGAGAAAAATAAAAAAAGAAAATATTTTGATTGGAAAATTATCCATTTTTGTCTTAGAAAAAAAATGGACGTTGAGGCTTGGATCAATATTAGTAGCAGGAGTAATAAAAATACTAAGACTGAAACGAAAAATTATACAATTGTTGATAAAGTTGAAAAGTTTGATTGGATGGGAATGAATGAAGAATTACTAACTAATCAGGAATTTTTCCCAAAATTGTTATTACTTTATAATGCATATAAAATGAAACCGTGGGTTATACCAATAAATTCACTCTTTTCAATAAGTCAAAGAGATTCCGAATCCGATGTTCAAGAAAATTATATAGGACCAGATATTGAGAGTCGTTTCGAAGACGAAGAATTCGATTCGGCCCTTAAAAGATATTTGCTTTATCAATTGCGATGGTATGATGATTCTTTGGAGGAAATATTTTTAACTAATATGCAAGTCTACTGTCTCCTGCTTAGATCGACACATCGCAAACGAATTGCACTATCCGCAATTAAAAGCGGAGAACTGAATGTGGATTTAATGCTGACAAATGATAATTTAACTGTTGGAGAATTGCAAGAAAGGAGTATATTGAGTTTTGAACTCCTTCCTCTGTCTGTAAAAGACAACGGAAAATTTCTTTTTTACCAAACCATAAGTATTTCATTGATTCATAAAAGTAAACACAAAAAAAATCAAAAAGGAAACGATGAATGGATTCCAATTCCTGAAACTTTTTTATCGCCCAGGCGTCGTAGAAAATGGAGAATTCTAATGTGTTTGAATTCAAGTAATAATAATGGTATGTATAGGAATGCATTATCTTCTAAGAGGAATCATATACAAACCTGGCGTCAATTTTTTTATGAAAACAAAACTTTTAGGCCCGAAAAAAATCAAATTATGAAGTATAAAGTCTTTCTTTGGCCTAATTATCGACTAGAAGATTTAGCCTGTATGAATCGTTATTGGTTTGATACTAATAACGGCAGTCGTTTTAGTCTATTAAGAATACGTATGTATCCACGATTAAAATAAAATTACATTTATAATAATTTTATATATTCACTATTATCTACTCTACTAGATAGATAGATGCCTAAGCGTCTTGGCTTCAATTCTGATATATGAAAATAATTTGATTTGATGACGTATCAATCAATAAATTATTATCATATATCAGAATTGCTTTTAATAAAAAAAAAGAAAATGTGTATACCAGTTTAAAAAGCCGGCATTATTATTACTGATCGATAAAATTTAATATTTAGGAGTAAGGAAGGTTAAGAATTTATGAACAAAAATACATTTATATCCTCGATTTCACGTGAAAAAAAAGAGGAAAACAGGGGATCTGTTGAATTTCAAGTTTTCTGTTTTACCGCTAAGATACGAAAACTTACTTTACATTTGGAATTAAATAAAAAAGATTATTCATGTCAGAGAGGTCTACGAAAAATTATAGGAAAACGTCAACGCCTACTAGTTTATTTATCAAAGAAAAAAAGAGTACGTTATAAAGAATTAATCCGTGAATTGAACATTCGAGAGCTAAAAACGCGTTAATTTTAAGAGTTGTTTTGAATTATTTGATTTATTATATCTTTATATCTTTAATTTTGATGAACTTTTTTTAATTCATGTCAAAATGAATTTCGGAAAGAATAAATTGGGACAAAACCTATGACTGTACCAACTAAAAGAAACGACCTCATGATAGTTAATATGGGCCCTCACCACCCATCAATGCATGGCGTTCTACGACTTATTGTTACTTTAGACGGTGAAGATGTTATTGACTGTGAACCTATATTGGGTTATTTACACAGAGGGATGGAGAAAATTGCTGAAAACCGAACAATTATACAGTATCTTCCTTATGTAACACGTTGGGATTATTTAGCTACTATGTTCACAGAAGCAATAACGGTAAATGGACCCGAGCAATTGGGAAATATTCAAGTACCTAAAAGAGCTAGCTATATCAGAGTTATTATGTTGGAGTTAAGTCGTATAGCTTCTCATTTGTTATGGCTCGGCCCCTTTATGGCAGATATTGGGGCGCAGACCCCTTTTTTCTATATTTTAAGAGAAAGAGAATTAGTATATGATTTATTTGAAGCTGCCACCGGTATGAGAATGATGCATAATTTTTTTCGTATTGGAGGAATAGCTGCCGATCTACCTTATGGGTGGATAGATAAATGTTTAGACTTTTGTGATTATTTTTTAACGGGACTTGCTGAATACCAGCAACTGATTACGCGAAATCCTATTTTTTTAGAACGCGTTGAGGGAGTTGGCTTTATTTCCGAAGAAGAAGCAATAAACTGGGGCTTATCAGGACCAATGCTACGATCTTCCGGAATACAATGGGATCTTCGTAAAGTTGATCATTATGAGTGTTATGATGAATTTGATTGGGACGTCCAGTGGCAAAAAGAAGGGGATTCATTAGCTCGGTATTTAGTACGAATAGGTGAAATGGCAGAATCCATCAAAATTATTCAACAAGCTCTAGAAGGAATTCCGGGGGGTCCCTTTGAGAATTTAGAAATTCGATGCTTTGATAGGATAAAATATCCTGAATGGAATGATTTTGACTATCGATTCATTAGTAAAAAACCGTCTCCTACTTTTGAATTGTCGAAACAAGAACTTTATGTAAGAGTCGAAGCCCCAAAGGGGGAGTTGGGGATTTTTTTGATAGGGGATCAGAGCATTTTTCCTTGGAGATGGAAAATTCGCCCACCCGGTTTTATCAATTTGCAAATTCTTCCTCAGTTAGTTAAAAAAATGAAATTGGCTGATATTATGACAATATTAGGTAGCATAGATATCATTATGGGAGAAGTTGATCGTTGAAATGATAATTGATACAACAAAAATAAAAAATATCAACTCTTTTTACAGATTGGAATCCTTAAAAGAGATTTATGGGACTATATGGATACTTTTCCCTATTTTGATTCTTGTATTGGGAATCACAATAGGCGTACTAGTAATTGTATGGTTAGAAAGAGAAATATCCGCGGGTATCCAACAACGTATTGGACCTGAATATGCCGGCCCTTTGGGAATTCTTCAAGCTTTAGCAGACGGAACAAAACTTCTTTTTAAAGAAAACCTTCTTCCATCTAGAGGGGATACACGTTTATTTAGTATCGGGCCCTCTATAGCCGTCATATCAATTCTACTAAGTTATTCAGTAATTCCTTTTGGGTATCATCTTGTTCTAGCGGATCTCGGTATTGGTGTTTTTTTATGGATCGCTATTTCAAGTATTGCTCCGATTGGACTTCTTATGTCAGGATATGGATCAAATAATAAATATTCCTTTTTAGGTGGTCTACGGGCTGCTGCTCAATCAATTAGTTATGAAATACCATTAACTCTATGTGTGTTATCAATATCTCTACGTGTGATTCGTTAAGACATACATCTTTTTAGGCTTCTAAGAAAAAATGTGGAATTTCTACGCAACGTATTAAATGGATCTCCTAAGTTTTTTATTCCCTTATTTTTTTCACTTCTAGGGGTGAGAAATTAAACCGGATAGTTAGATGAGTGAAAAAAAAAAAACAGCTTAAAAATTTGCCGTAAAAAAAAATCTCATTTCCTATGTACAGGGGTTAAGCGAAAATAAACATAAGCAGGCAAGACTGTTTATCCCCAAGATAAATTAAATTTAAAACTATAACTTGAAGCGGGTTGAAAATTTTTTGGGGGTTTTTTACTATAAATAAAAACAACCATATTATGATATAGATTGAGTAAAAAGAAGTGGATGATTAGGAACACCAAAGTACACAAAGGATTCGTAATAGAGATTATGTAAGTTATTCTAAGTTTACATAAACGAAATACTAATTGAGGCTTTAAATTGGTAGAAATTATCAAGCAGTACTCCCAAAAATTCCGATCCAGAGTATGCTCCTATCCACCCATTAAGTAAATAACTATCAGGAACGAAGTAATCCTTTAACTTTATTTAAGCTTAAATAAAAGAAAAAATAAATAAGAATACAAGAAATAACAAAATTGACAAAAAATTTTTAATAAAAAAAACTTTATTCATTGAAATGTCATTTTTGTTATGGCATAAATGATGAATGAATGTTTAAATCCTTTTAAAAAATAAGGTGCATTTTTTCTTTTTTTTTTTATATATATAAAGATATAAAGAGTATCTTATTCAAGGATTAAGTTATTACTCAAGAAGTATTGCGTCAGTCAAAGGATGAGATCTATTCTGAAGCACTTTTCTATTATCGCAGACAGAATTCCATTGGTTTAATTCCGGAGTTTTCGGTTTATTTTTACTTTATCTATCCTACAACGATATCCGTAAAGAATATCGAATCAATCCTTAGATTTATTTATGGCTTTCGAGGAGCCGTATGAGGTGAAAATCTCATGTACGGTTCTGTAATAGCGATGACAAGAGTGATCTTATCATCGACTATAATTATCTAACAGTTCAAGTACAGTTGACATAGTTGAGGCGCAGTCAAAATATGGTATTTTAGGGTGGAATTTGTGGCGGCAACCTATAGGATTTCTTGTTTTTATAATTTCGTCTCTAGCAGAATGCGAGAGATTACCTTTTGATTTACCAGAAGCCGAAGAAGAATTAGTAGCAGGTTATCAAACCGAATATTCTGGTATTAAATTTGGTTTATTTTATGTTGCTTCCTATCTAAATCTACTAATCTCCTCATTATTTGTAACAGTTCTTTACTTGGGTGGTTGGGATTTATCTATTCCAAATATATTCATTCCTGAGTTTTTTGAAATACATAAAACGGAAGGAGTTTTTAGAACGACATTTAGCATTTTTATTACATTAATGAAAACGTTTTTGTTCTTGTTCATTCCTATCGCAACAAGATGGACTTTACCTAGACTGAGAATGGACCAATTATTAAATCTTGGATGGAAATTTCTTTTACCTATTTCTTTGGGTAATCTATTATTAACAACTTCTTCCCAACTCCTTTCATTATAAAAAAACGATAATATTTGATACTCACTAGAATTTTTATTTGTCTGAAACAAGAGAAAAAAACAAAATCTTATTTTTTATTTTGATATTTATTATATGTTCCCTATGGTAACCGGGTTCATCAATTATGGTCAACAAACAGTACGCGCGGCAAGGTATATAGGTCAAGGTTTTATGATTACCCTATCTCATGCCAATCGTTTACCTGTAACTATTCAATATCCTTATGAAAAATTGATAACCTCAGAGCGGTTTCGTGGTCGAATACACTTTGAGTTTGATAAATGTATTGCTTGTGAAGTATGTGTTCGTGTATGTCCGATAGATTTACCTGTTGTTGATTGGAAATTGGAAACAGATATTAGAAAAAAACAATTGCTTAATTACAGCATTGATTTTGGAATCTGTATATTTTGTGGTAATTGTGTTGAGTATTGTCCAACAAATTGTTTATCAATGACTGAAGAATATGAGCTTTCTACTTATGATCGTCATGAATTAAATTATAATCAAATTGCTCTGGGTCGTTTACCAATACCAATAACTGATGATTACACAATTCGAACTCTTTTGAATTCACCTCAAACAAAAGAAAAATCTAGGGATTAAAAAAAAACTTCCTAATTATTAAATAACTCAATTTTTAACGCTCCTTAATTTTTGAATTTAAATTCAAAAATTCAAAAAGTTTTTAGTTTTCTTGGTCAATAATTAAAAAATCTAATGAGTCACTATAAAGAAATAAGAAATAAAAAAAAAATGGATACATAAAAAAAATAAAAAAAAAGATATGAAGATATGCGACCCCCTCCTATATATTTGATACTTTCGCTTACAAAAAAATTTGTAATACCAAATCCATTCAGAATTCCATCAATTATTCGTCTATCAATAAAAGAAACTAACTCGGCCAACTGTCTTCTAACCTTAATAAAATATGATTTATAAAAATCATCAATATAACCACGGTTAGAAGACCAATTTTGGATACAAATTATTATATTATCCCAAAAAAGTCTCTTTGGACCTCTTTTATCAAATGAATTAATTAAATAAAAATTTTTTAACGATGAATAAATAGGTTTATATAAAAAAAAAGCTATAAATATTCCCCAACAAGCTATACTAACTGACAAAGTTGCATTTATTGCAAATTCATACCAATCAACAGAATTATTCAAAGGTGAATGTAAAGGATTTACGGGTGGAGTTAACCATTTAGTTAATATATCCAATCCTATTTCTTCTTGATTAAACGGAATTCCAATGAATTCAATGAAAAAAGTAAACACAATCAATACAATGAGAGGAAATAGCATAGTATTTTCCGATTCCGGAGGATATGCAGAAATTTTATTATTTTCAAAATAAGTATCAGTAATAGTAATAAAAGATCGAATTATTTTTAAAAAATGTCGGTAAATTTTATATGGTTTTTTCATAAAAACGGAAGCCTCTTCTCTATTTTCATTCCTTGTTAATAAGGTAACTAAAAAGAAATTTTTATTAACTTTTGTCAATCCGTCTTTACCCCACAAAGACATTGAATAGAGGGAAATGTTTTTTTTTCCACTATAATTTTTACAATAAAGGTTTAAATGCCCATCAAACGTAATAAAATAGATTCGAAACATATAAAAAGCGGTTAATCCCGCTGTAAGATAGGCTATTATTGCCAAAATTGGTGAATACAACCAACTATCATTAAGAATTTCATCTTTGGACCAAAAACAAGCAAGAGGCGGAATACCACAAAGAGAAAGCGTACCTATTAAAAAAGCAGTTTTTGTAATTGGAACATGTTTTGTTAATCCCCCCATAAGAACCATATTCTGATTTTTATCTGGAGAATATCCAACAAGCGTTTCCATTGAATGAATAAGGGATCCGGATCCTAAAAACAATAAAGCTTTTGAATAAGCATGAGTAATCAAATGAAATAAAGCAGCTCGATAAGAACCCATACCTAGGGCTAACATCATATAACCCAATTGAGACATTGTAGAATAAGCTAAACTTCTCTTAATATCTTTTTGAGCAAGAGCTAAGGTAGCTCCTAAAAATAAAGTTATTATACCTATAAAAGCGATTACATACATTATATAGGGTATAACTATGAAAAGAGGAAAAAGACGAGCAACTAGAAAAATCCCAGCTGCGACCATGGTCGCAGCATGTATAAGAGCTGAAATCGGAGTAGGCCCCTCCATAGCATCGGGTAACCATACATGAAGGGGAAATTGGGCAGATTTTGCAACTGAACCAGAAAATAAGAAGAAAGTACATAAAATACAAAATAAAAGATTAACTTCATGATTGTTAATTAAGTTAGTAAATATTTCAAACAAATCACGAAAATCGAAACTGCCCGTTACCCAATAAAGACCTAAAATTCCTAAGAATAAGCCAAAATCGCCTACACGATTAGTCACAAACGCTTTTTGACAAGCATTCGCGGCAATGGGGCGTGTAAACCAAAAACCTATTAATAGATACGAACACATTCCAACTAATTCCCAACAAATATAAATTTGTATTAAATTTGAACTAGTAACTAATCCTAACATGGAAGTATTGAAAAAACTCATATAAGCAAAAAATCTTAAATATCCCTGATCGTGACACATATAATTATCACTATAAATAAGAACCAAAATTGCAACAGTAGTTATTAAGACTAACATAATAGAAGTAAGTGGATCGAGCAAATAGCCAAATTCAAAAGAAAAATCATTATTAATAGTCCAAGACCATACATATTGATAAATGGAATTACTATTTATTTGTTGAATCGCCAGCGTCATCGAAAAAATCATAGCTATAGTTAACAAACAAATACTAGAAAAAGCCCACATCCGTCGAAGAGTTTTTGTTGCTGTCGGAAAAAGGAGAAGTCCCACTCCTATTAAGAAAGGAACCGGGAGTGGAATGAAGGGTATGATCCATGCATATTGGTATATATGTTCCATAATAGAAAATGTTTATTTCAAATTAAAATTTTTAATAGTAATCTTTTGAGAGAAATCCATTAAATTAAAAATCACGATATATAATAACACTAAATTAATATACATAGATGTTGAATTTTTTTAATATTCAAATCAAGAAGTTCTTCTTGGTCAAATATTAAATTTGTTAATAAAAATGACTACTTAGTTTTTAGTAAGTAAATTTGAATATATAAAATGGAGAAAGAAGATAAAAAAACTTTCCTTTATATTTAAAGCATTTCTAATCCGTCTATAGACTATAAAAATTAGTTACTAAAGCTCTAATGATACAAATAAATTAGTTTATTCTAAAATAAGTTTGGAATTAGGAATGATTAACCCGTTGTATACAAAAATTTTTGATTCTTTTCCAGTCCCAAAAAAATATATAATATAAAAAGTCGATATGTTTTAAAAAAACTAAAGTCAAGTTTTTCAATTAAGTTAAGATTAAGTAATAAGTAAGTAGTGGGTTTTAAAATTTGTCGGCGTGGTTTATTATGTACATATAAATTCAATTTAATTACAACACAACAAAAATAAACTAGAGAATAGATATAAGGTGACATTTTTAGTCATTAAAATAATTTTGAATTTCATATGAATTTATTTTTGAATAGTCTCTGGATCAAAAAATAGTTTGTTTCTACTAATCGCCCATATTATTATTGAATACAAAATTTGGTTATCGCCTAGAATATAAATACATAGATAATGAATAAGAAACAAAGATTTTTTTAAACAATAGATGTCTTTCACATCCAACTATAACAATGAAGAATAAATTTAATTTGAAATGGCAGTTCCAAAAAAACGCACTTCTATTTCCAAAAAGCGTATTCGTAAAAATTTTTGGAAAAAGAAGGGGTATTGGGCAGCGTTAAAAGCTTTTTCGTTAGCAAAATCTCTTTATACTGGGAATTCAAAAAGTTTTTTTGTACTAAAAAAAAGTACTCAAAACTTGGAATAATCAGAATGGACCTGATTCAAAAAAAGATCCTAACAGAACAAATTAACATCCTAAATTATGACGAAATTAATTTTTTAATTTGAAATGAAAAATTAAATTTCGTCATAATTTAAAAATGAAATGAATATTTTGTATTTATTAAGTTTTAAATTAATATTTTTAAAAAGTGTGACTTTTTCTTATGATATGTAGAAGAAGAGCTCTTATGTCAACCAAAAAAAAAAAAGGACTCCTTTTTTTTAAGATATAATCATCATCGTTTTTTTAGTTTATTTTTTTATTTCTAAGATGGGGAGTTTTTCCCCATCAACTCTTTTGTTTTGTCACAACACAATTCTCAAAGTTTTTATAAATTTGAAAATGAAAAATGAACAACTTTTCTTATATGACATGTTCAGTTCAATATTTAATTTTTTTGTTCAAATATAATAAAAAATAACCTATGATACAAAGAAAATTTCTTTTGCTATTCTATATGTTTAATTCATTTTTTTGGATATATCAAAGTCTCCCTTTTTAAAAAAGCGTTCGATGTCGTATTTCAAATGTGATCTAAAACAGTAGATTTTTGGGAGTTCATATTCATTTGTTATTTACTAATTTAGAAATAAGATAAAAAATGATTAATAAATGAAAAGAAAATGAGAAAAAACTTTTTGTGGTCTACCCCGGAGTGAGAGGCAGAATATTTTATTTACGAAAGTTCCAAATCTAAACGACACGAAAGTAGATTGTCAAATCAAAGTAGTACTTAAAAATCGACTTAAAAGTATTTTTAGATTTGCGAATTAGCTTTTATTTATCAAATTTATCGTTTTCTAAAAAAAAAAAATAATTACTCTCGACGATTGAATAAAAAAAGACTATTATGATTTCAAACAAGCCGCTATGGTGAAATTGGTAGACACGTTGCTCTTAGGAAGCAGTGCGAGAGCATCTCGGTTCGAGTCCGAGTGGCGGCATGGCATCTTAAAAATTCTCAAAAGAATTCAACAGTTCTCTAAACCATAATGAATAATAATGAGAAATTAAATTTCTTTCATATTTTCATTTGAGAATTTTTAATTGAAGTATTTCTTTTTTATATTTTTTATATATGTATAGATAGAGTTTTATATGATATTTTCGACTTTAGAACGTATTTTGACTCATATTTCGTTTTCAACGGTTTCCGTTGTAATTACACTCCATTTGATAACTTTAGTAGTCAAGGAAAAAGTACGGCTATATAATTCATTAGAAAAAGGCATGATAGTGACTTTTTTATCCCTAACGGGATTGTTAATTACGCGTTGGGTTTTTTGTAAACATTTCCCATTAAGTGATCTATATGAATCATTAATCTTCCTTTCCTGGAGTTTTTACATTATTCATATGATTCCATATTTGAAAAAAAAAAAAAATAATTTAAGTGCAATAACTGCACCAAGTGCTATTTTTACTCAAGGGTTTGCTACTTCAGGCCTTTTAACGGAAATGCACCAATCTTCAATATTAGTACCCGCTCTTCAATCTCATTGGTTAATGATGCACGTAAGTATGATGGTACTAGGTTATGCCGCTCTTTTATGCGGATCATTGTTATCAGTAGCACTTCTAATCATTTTATTTCAAAAAGATATAATAACCCTTTTTGATAAAAGAAAACGTTTATTAAATGAGTCCTTTTTATTGAGTGAAATTCCACACATGAATGAAAAAGACACTATTTTAGAAAGCGTTTCAGCCTTTTATGTTAAAAATTATGTTAAAAATTATTATAGATTTCAATTGATTGACCAACTGGATCATTGGAGTTATCGTGTTATTAGTTTAGGATTTATCTTTTTAACCGTAGGTATTCTTTCAGGAGCAGTATGGGCAAATGAGGCGTGGGGCTCATATTGGAATTGGGACCCAAAGGAAACTTGGGCATTTATTACTTGGACTGTATTTGCAATTTATTTACATATTAGAACAAATAAAAATTTTCAGGGTGCAAATTCTGCAATTGTAGCTTTTATAGGCTTTCTTATAATTTGGATATGCTATTTTGGAGTCAATCTCTTAGGAATAGGGCTACATAGTTATGGTTCATTCTAAATTCAATTTTTAATTTAATTGAAGAAAAGACTTTAGGAATACAAACAGAGGCCAAGGTGTTTCTTATCAACTTATAAACAGGTGAGAACCATTAAGATGGTTCTCACAAATGTCTAACAAATTATAATTCCAATTCAGTCGTTCTTCTTACAAATATACAAATAGAAAGATAAAGGCGACTACTTTTTCATTTCATTAAATGAAATGAAACTTATCTAGAAAAAAGTTTGATAGAATAGCTTCTACCTTCTCAGCGGATAATGAAAGAATGAAATCCGGGTAAATGCCAACACCTATTACAGGTAGAAAGATAGAAGTCGAAACAAAAAATTCTCGTGGACCAGAATCAAAAAAATAAGAGTTTGTAATATTAAATAACTTATATCCATAAAACATTTGACGTAACATAGATAATGAATAAATAGGAGTTAATATCATTCCAACTGCCATTCCAAAAGAAATTAGTATCTTTGGCATTAAAAGTAATTTTTGGCTTGTAATTATTCCAAAAAAGACTATTAATTCTGCAATGAAACCACTCATGCCCGGTAATGCAAGGGATGCCATGGAAAAACTACTGAATAGTGTAAAAATTTTTGGCATTGGAATAGCTATTCCGCCCAGTTCGTCGAGATAAACAAGACGTGTTCGATCATAACTAGTTCCCGCTAAGAAAAAAAGTGCAGCACCAATAAATCCATGAGAAATTATTTGTAAAATGGCTCCGTTAAGTCCTGTTTCAGTTATAGAACTAATTCCTATAATTATGAAACCCATGTGAGATACAGAGGAATAGGCTATTCTTTTTTTTAAATTGCGTTGTCCAAGAGATGTTAAAGCTGCATAGATTATTTGCACTGTGCCTATTATTATCAACCAAGGCGAAAATATCGAATGAGCATGAGATAATAATTCCATATTGATCCGAACCAACCCATATGCTCCCATTTTTAATAAAATTCCCGCTAGAAGCATACAAGTACTGTAATGAGCTTCCCCATGGGTATCTGGTAACCACGTATGTAAAGGTATAATTGGTAATTTTACAGCAAAAGCAAGACAAAATCCAATATAGAATATTATTTCTAATGCCAGGGGATACGATTGATTAACTAATGTTTCCCAATTTAAGGTAGGTTCAATAGAACCATATAAACCAACACCCAAAATTCCCATTAATAGAAAAATGGAACCCCCGGCCGTATACAAAATAAATTTAGTAGCGGAATAGAGACGTTTCTTTCCTCCCCACATGGATAAAAGTAGATAAACAGGAATTAATTCTAATTCCCACATTATGAAAAAAAGTAAAAGGTCTCGGGATGAAAATGAGCCCATTTGACCACTGTACATTGCTAACATCAGAAAGTGGAATAATCGGGAATCCCGAGTAACTGGAAAAGCCGCTAAAGTAGCTAAAGTAGTGATGAATCCCGTCAGTAAAACGGGTCCTATCGAAAGTCCATCTATTCCTAATTTCCAGTGGAAATCAAAAAAGTCGATCCATTTATAATCTTCGGCCAGTTGGATTAATGGGTCGTCCGGTTGGAAATGATAACAAAAGGCATAGGTTGTTAGAAGTAGCTCTATAGTAGATATGCCTATTGTATACCACCGAGTTGCCTTATTTCCTCTATGAGGGAGAATTAAAATTAAAGAACCTGCAAATATGGGTAAAACGACAATTGTTGTTAACCAAGGAAAAGAATTCGTGGTAAAGACAAGATACACTTGGGCCAAAAAACCCGCACCCGAAAAGAAATTTCTTTTCGGGTGCGGGTTTTTTTCAGTAAAAAAATCCAAATTGAATAAATGGATTCAAATGAAATTTTCTGGAACGTATCAATAAGCTAGACCCATACTCCTCGTTGTTTCATGCCATAAATAAACTCGAACGCTTAAAAAATCGGTTGGACAAGCGGATTCGCATCTCTTACAACCAACACAGTCCTCAGTTCTTGGGGCGGAAGCTATTTGTTTAGCCTTACATCCGTCCCAAGGTATCATTTCTAATACATCTGTGGGGCAAGCTCGAACACATTGAGTACACCCTATACATGTATCATAAATCTTTACTGAATGTGACATAGAATCTTTTATTTTTTGAATTTCATTAAGTTGAATTTTCGATCTAGTTATAGTCAAGTAAAGGAAGTACATATTAAAATACCAGACGAATCAACGATTTACCAGAATTTTTTGAAGCTATTTACTTCTGGCTTGGATTGGCAACTTACTAAAAAATAAATATAAAACGGGTCCAAAATACTTTGACTTCTTACATTTGAAATTTATTTTTTACCTCAAAGTTCGATACCTAATAATAATCTAAATGGAACTTCAAATTAAAATTTCTATTTATATAGAATATAATAATATTTAGAATAATATAGAAAAAAAAGACTATTTATTCAATAAATTAGATTGATTGATACGATTTGATTTTCTGTTACGATAAATTGAAGAAACAATAGCAAGCCCGATTGCTGCTTCAGCGGCTGCAATAGCTATAACAAAAATTGAGAAAATATTTCCTTTTAATTGGCGGCTATCAAAAAAATCAGAAAATGTTACAAAATTTAGATTAACTGCATTCAATATAAGTTCAAGACCCATCAGAACCCGAACTAAATTTCGACTCGTCACTAATCCATAGATTCCGATAGAAAATAAATAAGCACTCAAAACAAGTACATGTTCGAGCATCATTGATCAACTCCTTATCAATATAAATTTATATTTAATGCATTTCAATCTGAACAACAATTAAACCCATTTGATTGACTAGAATACAATAAGTTCAAATAAAATTTGAAAAACTTAAAGCAAAAAAGATGTTGGTAATAAGAAATCAAACTAAAAGTTTATAAACGAATCTGAATATAATTTAATGTAAATGGATATAATGGATATGCTAAAATACTTTTTTTTATTGCTAGTTTTAAAAATTAATTATTGACGCGCGATAGCAATTGCGCCTATTAAAGCAACTAAAAGAATTATTGAAATGAGTTCAAAGGGAAGAAAAAAATCTGTTGATAAATGAATTCCGATTTGTTGACTAGTAGTTATCAAATCTTGTTCTAGAATCTGGTTTGATTTTGTAGTCCAAATAATACCATACCATGAGGTATTTAGAGTAATAATAATTAATGAAAAAAAAAGACTTGTACAAATAAACGAAGTAATGTTGTCTCCAACAGTCCACAGACGTAAATTTGTGTCATATTCTGGCCCATTCATGAACATTACAGCAAATATTATTAAAACATTTATAGCTCCCACATAAATAAGGAGTTGTGCAGAAGCTAGAAACTGCGAATTGGCGAGAATATAAAAAAAAGATATACAAACAAGAACCAACCCCAATGAAAAGGCAGCAAAAATTGTATTGTTAAATAATACTACTCCTAGACCCCCTAATATAAGACCTGTTCCCAGAAAGACTAAAAGAAAATCATGTATTGGTCCAGGTAAATCCATTATATATAAAATAAGAGATAAAAAATAAGAATGTTTCATGATCTTATTGAATTGAACAGGAACAAAGATTCGTGCCTTTACTAATTGTTAAATACTAATGTGTACGACTTTTTATGAGTAAAATATTTTGACCCATTGCATTTTTTCTGTTTTTTTTTTTTTTTGTTTTTGTAACTAAAAACTTTTTGAATTTTTGAATTTAAATTCAAAAATTAAGGAGCGTTAAAAATTGAGTTATTTAATAATTAGGAAGTTTTTTTTTAATCCCTAGATTTTTCTTTTGTTTGAGGTGAATTCAAAAGAGTTCGAATTGTGTAATCATCAGTTATTGGTATTGGTAAACGACCCAGAGCAATTTGATTATAATTTAATTCATGACGATCATAAGTAGAAAGCTCATATTCTTCAGTCATTGATAAACAATTTGTTGGACAATACTCAACACAATTACCACAAAATATACAGATTCCAAAATCAATGCTGTAATTAAGCAATTGTTTTTTTCTAATATCTGTTTCCAATTTCCAATCAACAACAGGTAAATCTATCGGACATACACGAACACATACTTCACAAGCAATACATTTATCAAACTCAAAGTGTATTCGACCACGAAACCGCTCTGAGGTTATCAATTTTTCATAAGGATATTGAATAGTTACAGGTAAACGATTGGCATGAGATAGGGTAATCATAAAACCTTGACCTATATACCTTGCCGCGCGTACTGTTTGTTGACCATAATTGATGAACCCGGTTACCATAGGGAACATATAATAAATATCAAAATAAAAAATAAGATTTTGTTTTTTTCTCTTGTTTCAGACAAATAAAAATTCTAGTGAGTATCAAATATTATCGTTTTTTTATAATGAAAGGAGTTGGGAAGAAGTTGTTAATAATAGATTACCCAAAGAAATAGGTAAAAGAAATTTCCATCCAAGATTTAATAATTGGTCCATTCTCAGTCTAGGTAAAGTCCATCTTGTTGCGATAGGAATGAACAAGAACAAAAACGTTTTCATTAATGTAATAAAAATGCTAAATGTCGTTCTAAAAACTCCTTCCGTTTTATGTATTTCAAAAAACTCAGGAATGAATATATTTGGAATAGATAAATCCCAACCACCCAAGTAAAGAACTGTTACAAATAATGAGGAGATTAGTAGATTTAGATAGGAAGCAACATAAAATAAACCAAATTTAATACCAGAATATTCGGTTTGATAACCTGCTACTAATTCTTCTTCGGCTTCTGGTAAATCAAAAGGTAATCTCTCGCATTCTGCTAGAGACGAAATTATAAAAACAAGAAATCCTATAGGTTGCCGCCACAAATTCCACCCTAAAATACCATATTTTGACTGCGCCTCAACTATGTCAACTGTACTTGAACTGTTAGATAATTATAGTCGATGATAAGATCACTCTTGTCATCGCTATTACAGAACCGTACATGAGATTTTCACCTCATACGGCTCCTCGAAAGCCATAAATAAATCTAAGGATTGATTCGATATTCTTTACGGATATCGTTGTAGGATAGATAAAGTAAAAATAAACCGAAAACTCCGGAATTAAACCAATGGAATTCTGTCTGCGATAATAGAAAAGTGCTTCAGAATAGATCTCATCCTTTGACTGACGCAATACTTCTTGAGTAATAACTTAATCCTTGAATAAGATACTCTTTATATCTTTATATATATAAAAAAAAAAAGAAAAAATGCACCTTATTTTTTAAAAGGATTTAAACATTCATTCATCATTTATGCCATAACAAAAATGACATTTCAATGAATAAAGTTTTTTTTATTAAAAATTTTTTGTCAATTTTGTTATTTCTTGTATTCTTATTTATTTTTTCTTTTATTTAAGCTTAAATAAAGTTAAAGGATTACTTCGTTCCTGATAGTTATTTACTTAATGGGTGGATAGGAGCATACTCTGGATCGGAATTTTTGGGAGTACTGCTTGATAATTTCTACCAATTTAAAGCCTCAATTAGTATTTCGTTTATGTAAACTTAGAATAACTTACATAATCTCTATTACGAATCCTTTGTGTACTTTGGTGTTCCTAATCATCCACTTCTTTTTACTCAATCTATATCATAATATGGTTGTTTTTATTTATAGTAAAAAACCCCCAAAAAATTTTCAACCCGCTTCAAGTTATAGTTTTAAATTTAATTTATCTTGGGGATAAACAGTCTTGCCTGCTTATGTTTATTTTCGCTTAACCCCTGTACATAGGAAATGAGATTTTTTTTTACGGCAAATTTTTAAGCTGTTTTTTTTTTTTCACTCATCTAACTATCCGGTTTAATTTCTCACCCCTAGAAGTGAAAAAAATAAGGGAATAAAAAACTTAGGAGATCCATTTAATACGTTGCGTAGAAATTCCACATTTTTTCTTAGAAGCCTAAAAAGATGTATGTCTTAACGAATCACACGTAGAGATATTGATAACACACATAGAGTTAATGGTATTTCATAACTAATTGATTGAGCAGCAGCCCGTAGACCACCTAAAAAGGAATATTTATTATTTGATCCATATCCTGACATAAGAAGTCCAATCGGAGCAATACTTGAAATAGCGATCCATAAAAAAACACCAATACCGAGATCCGCTAGAACAAGATGATACCCAAAAGGAATTACTGAATAACTTAGTAGAATTGATATGACGGCTATAGAGGGCCCGATACTAAATAAACGTGTATCCCCTCTAGATGGAAGAAGGTTTTCTTTAAAAAGAAGTTTTGTTCCGTCTGCTAAAGCTTGAAGAATTCCCAAAGGGCCGGCATATTCAGGTCCAATACGTTGTTGGATACCCGCGGATATTTCTCTTTCTAACCATACAATTACTAGTACGCCTATTGTGATTCCCAATACAAGAATCAAAATAGGGAAAAGTATCCATATAGTCCCATAAATCTCTTTTAAGGATTCCAATCTGTAAAAAGAGTTGATATTTTTTATTTTTGTTGTATCAATTATCATTTCAACGATCAACTTCTCCCATAATGATATCTATGCTACCTAATATTGTCATAATATCAGCCAATTTCATTTTTTTAACTAACTGAGGAAGAATTTGCAAATTGATAAAACCGGGTGGGCGAATTTTCCATCTCCAAGGAAAAATGCTCTGATCCCCTATCAAAAAAATCCCCAACTCCCCCTTTGGGGCTTCGACTCTTACATAAAGTTCTTGTTTCGACAATTCAAAAGTAGGAGACGGTTTTTTACTAATGAATCGATAGTCAAAATCATTCCATTCAGGATATTTTATCCTATCAAAGCATCGAATTTCTAAATTCTCAAAGGGACCCCCCGGAATTCCTTCTAGAGCTTGTTGAATAATTTTGATGGATTCTGCCATTTCACCTATTCGTACTAAATACCGAGCTAATGAATCCCCTTCTTTTTGCCACTGGACGTCCCAATCAAATTCATCATAACACTCATAATGATCAACTTTACGAAGATCCCATTGTATTCCGGAAGATCGTAGCATTGGTCCTGATAAGCCCCAGTTTATTGCTTCTTCTTCGGAAATAAAGCCAACTCCCTCAACGCGTTCTAAAAAAATAGGATTTCGCGTAATCAGTTGCTGGTATTCAGCAAGTCCCGTTAAAAAATAATCACAAAAGTCTAAACATTTATCTATCCACCCATAAGGTAGATCGGCAGCTATTCCTCCAATACGAAAAAAATTATGCATCATTCTCATACCGGTGGCAGCTTCAAATAAATCATATACTAATTCTCTTTCTCTTAAAATATAGAAAAAAGGGGTCTGCGCCCCAATATCTGCCATAAAGGGGCCGAGCCATAACAAATGAGAAGCTATACGACTTAACTCCAACATAATAACTCTGATATAGCTAGCTCTTTTAGGTACTTGAATATTTCCCAATTGCTCGGGTCCATTTACCGTTATTGCTTCTGTGAACATAGTAGCTAAATAATCCCAACGTGTTACATAAGGAAGATACTGTATAATTGTTCGGTTTTCAGCAATTTTCTCCATCCCTCTGTGTAAATAACCCAATATAGGTTCACAGTCAATAACATCTTCACCGTCTAAAGTAACAATAAGTCGTAGAACGCCATGCATTGATGGGTGGTGAGGGCCCATATTAACTATCATGAGGTCGTTTCTTTTAGTTGGTACAGTCATAGGTTTTGTCCCAATTTATTCTTTCCGAAATTCATTTTGACATGAATTAAAAAAAGTTCATCAAAATTAAAGATATAAAGATATAATAAATCAAATAATTCAAAACAACTCTTAAAATTAACGCGTTTTTAGCTCTCGAATGTTCAATTCACGGATTAATTCTTTATAACGTACTCTTTTTTTCTTTGATAAATAAACTAGTAGGCGTTGACGTTTTCCTATAATTTTTCGTAGACCTCTCTGACATGAATAATCTTTTTTATTTAATTCCAAATGTAAAGTAAGTTTTCGTATCTTAGCGGTAAAACAGAAAACTTGAAATTCAACAGATCCCCTGTTTTCCTCTTTTTTTTCACGTGAAATCGAGGATATAAATGTATTTTTGTTCATAAATTCTTAACCTTCCTTACTCCTAAATATTAAATTTTATCGATCAGTAATAATAATGCCGGCTTTTTAAACTGGTATACACATTTTCTTTTTTTTTATTAAAAGCAATTCTGATATATGATAATAATTTATTGATTGATACGTCATCAAATCAAATTATTTTCATATATCAGAATTGAAGCCAAGACGCTTAGGCATCTATCTATCTAGTAGAGTAGATAATAGTGAATATATAAAATTATTATAAATGTAATTTTATTTTAATCGTGGATACATACGTATTCTTAATAGACTAAAACGACTGCCGTTATTAGTATCAAACCAATAACGATTCATACAGGCTAAATCTTCTAGTCGATAATTAGGCCAAAGAAAGACTTTATACTTCATAATTTGATTTTTTTCGGGCCTAAAAGTTTTGTTTTCATAAAAAAATTGACGCCAGGTTTGTATATGATTCCTCTTAGAAGATAATGCATTCCTATACATACCATTATTATTACTTGAATTCAAACACATTAGAATTCTCCATTTTCTACGACGCCTGGGCGATAAAAAAGTTTCAGGAATTGGAATCCATTCATCGTTTCCTTTTTGATTTTTTTTGTGTTTACTTTTATGAATCAATGAAATACTTATGGTTTGGTAAAAAAGAAATTTTCCGTTGTCTTTTACAGACAGAGGAAGGAGTTCAAAACTCAATATACTCCTTTCTTGCAATTCTCCAACAGTTAAATTATCATTTGTCAGCATTAAATCCACATTCAGTTCTCCGCTTTTAATTGCGGATAGTGCAATTCGTTTGCGATGTGTCGATCTAAGCAGGAGACAGTAGACTTGCATATTAGTTAAAAATATTTCCTCCAAAGAATCATCATACCATCGCAATTGATAAAGCAAATATCTTTTAAGGGCCGAATCGAATTCTTCGTCTTCGAAACGACTCTCAATATCTGGTCCTATATAATTTTCTTGAACATCGGATTCGGAATCTCTTTGACTTATTGAAAAGAGTGAATTTATTGGTATAACCCACGGTTTCATTTTATATGCATTATAAAGTAATAACAATTTTGGGAAAAATTCCTGATTAGTTAGTAATTCTTCATTCATTCCCATCCAATCAAACTTTTCAACTTTATCAACAATTGTATAATTTTTCGTTTCAGTCTTAGTATTTTTATTACTCCTGCTACTAATATTGATCCAAGCCTCAACGTCCATTTTTTTTCTAAGACAAAAATGGATAATTTTCCAATCAAAATATTTTCTTTTTTTATTTTTCTCTATATCCGGAATACAATTTATTTCTAAATAATTAGTAATAGGGATACTCCACCACATATCAATGAATCTTTTTCTAAATATGTAATCATTTTTTGCTTTAGTATAAAATGATTCGTGTTTTTTATTTACTTGTAATATTTCGTCATAACTATATGAATCCTTCTTATTTTCATAAAAAAGGAAATTATATGCTAAACGATTATATTTCTCGTTTTTTTTTAAATTATATTTTTGATTGAGCAATAAATAGTTTTCGGAATTTTTGATATTTTTATCATTAAGTAATTGGTCTTTTTTATCTGAATTCCTTTTGTTTTTTTGTAAATTTTTGTTTTCAACCTCACAATATTCAGTGACGCGATTGCGCCATTTTTTTGGTCCTAATTGCGACCATTTTAGCTGAGATAAATCATATTGATAATTACTTTTTAATTTTAACCAGTTTTTCCATTGAGTCCGTCCAGAATTTGGAAGTTTTTTAGGCTTTAAATTAGAAGAAGTTATTACTTGTGTTCCAAAATTTTCTTTGATTTCATTTTTTAGAAATAAAAACGTTCCGCGATATTGAAAGATAGGTTTTAAATTATAGAAGTAAAAGTTCATAACTTCGGCTTGTGATAATTTATAAAATACATATGCTTGTGACAAAAAAGATAAATTCGAAATAATCTTTGAATTCTTATTAATATGACTAACAAAATGTAAAAGCGGTTTTATGAATTGAATTTTTTTTTTATTTTTTTTCTCAACCCTTTCTTTAATTTTTTCATTATTGTCAAGGCGTTTTTCAATAAAATTCTTTGTTGATTCAAGACAAAATTCTATATTAATTCGGAGAATATTAATAAGATATAGAAATAAATCTATGAATAACCTTTCCCTAAAAAATTTTTGCAAAATATTGGATTTACGAATTAATCGAGTATTTTTTTTTTTTAATATCTGACCAATATTTTGGGGTGATTCAAAATTTTTAGTACCATAACGTGTTTTGTTAGACTGACTAATTAATTTTAGAGTTTTAAAAATTTGGTTTTTTTCTTTTGCAAATTTTTCTATTTTAGTTTTGATTGTCCCTATTCTATTAGCCAGATACTTTTTTTTGTGTTCTGATACTAAATCTGAATAACTTGTCTGATTCATGAATCCGTCTTGAATGGATTCGTCTATCAAAACTATATTATTATTGATTGCCGAAGATTTTTCTTTTTTTATTTCAATGGATTCGTCTATCAAAACTATATTATTATTGATTGCCGAAGATTTTTCTTTTTTTATTTCAATGGATTCGCCTATCAATCTTCTAAATACTCGAAGAAGGTTTTTAATAAAAATTTCATTTGTAACATTTAGCAAAAATTCTCCTTTTTCTTTGAAAAATTTTAAACCTTGATTCTTTGAAAACTTTTTAATTGTTTTCTTGAGTTCCTTTTTAAATTTTTTCTTGATTTCCTTAAAAATGGATTTAAAAAAAGAGGGTCGTTTTTGGGGGGGACCCAAGGGATAGTCAGTTTCCATTCCAGAAACTGTTAAAAAACTAAAATTCAATTTATTCAGTTTCTTTTGTATTTGCATTTTAGTTTTCTTTTGTTTTTGCATTTTAGTTTTCTTTTGTTTTTGCATTTTATTTTTATAAGAAGGCGATCTACGCCAAGGTTTTAGGTAAAAAGGAAATAGTATCTTTATCTGAAGACCGTCCTCTAACCAGTTATCAGGAAAGTGTTTTTCTGATACATGAAGACCCCCATAAGTACATTTAATATGTATTTCTTTCTTCCAGTCTTCCCAATCCTCAGACCACTCAGAGCGGTTGAAGAACAATTTAAGAACTATATTTTTTGCTATTATAAGTAAAGGTAATCGAATATATTTTCTAAGAATTGATTGGGTTACTAACAGCAAACTTCTATAAGTTTGACCATTATCTAGATCATCCCAGATTGCAGTTACTGCTATTCTTCGTTGGTTTTCTTCGTCTTTTTTTTTTTGTTTTTTTATTTGTTCTTTCATTATTTTTCTTTGTTCTTTTTCTTCTTTTTCTTTCTCAGTTTTAAATCCTCCTTTGTTTTCTTTAAATCCTCCTTTGTTTTCTACATAATTTAGAATATCTTTATATAAATTTAAAATATTTTTAGAGATTTTAAAAATATCTTTAAAAATAAATACGAAGTAGTTGTCTAGTCTGTCTAAAAAAAGCGGCGAATGTACACCTATTTGACAGACTCTATAAATAGCTGTTTTACGTCTTTGACCCCGCATGGAACCTATTATTACTTCTCGATCAAAATCAGGGTAGTCTGGATAATGTGTCACATAAATTTCTTCTGGTCTTTCAGATGGTGGTTTTTCAGCTTCAGGTTGTGATTGTGAATCCCCTTTTATCAAAGCAACTTCGTCAGGATACTTATCAGTAAAAATAATGTCATGTTTAACTGGTTCTGAGAGAATTCCATACTCCACTATGTCGTCTGGATTTATATCCATTCTTTCGTCCCCCTCTAGCTCATCAATTAATTTGTATGACCAGCATGGAACTTTTTTACTAATTTCTGTTAGTCCAATAGGTTTTTTTTTTAATTTCTTATTTCTTTTTAGTCCTATGATTGCATCAACTAAAAAGTTTAAAAATTTTTCTTGATCTTCTGAACCAATTTGTTTTTCTTCTAGAAGTAAATCAATTCCTTTCCGATTGAATGTTGATTCCCCAGAAAATGGATTCATTAAAGGCATGAAATGCCTAATTTCTTTTGATAGTGATTTTTTTTTTAATGTATCTTTTTTCTGTTCAAATTCGTGGTAATTATAATCATTACGAAGAATACTATGAATCTTATTTATCAAAATTCCATCTATCCAATTTTGGACTGCAGTTTCATTTATAATAGAGGGTGAAAAGCATTTTTTTATTATTGCACGATAGGGTCCATTTAACAAAGGATCCTTTATTTTTGGCAAATATTCCTTTTTCGTTTTCTCATTGCATAATTGAGTTTTTTTATCGAGTCCATCTATATAAAAAAGTCCTTTGTCTAGAACTGCAATTCTATTAGCAAATTCATTCCTTAAGTTGTTTTTTTTTTGTTCATTGGTATAAATCCAATAATTGTATAGTTCATCGTATAATAATTTTTCTGTTGTAGAAAAAGAAATCTTTCTTTGTAGCATTTCCCAGAAAATTGATAAGCTGGGTGGATATGTAAAAGAAATTTTTTTTTTTCCATCATTTTGACATGTATAAAAAAAATATTGTGACGTTTCATTTCTTACCGCATTTTCAAATCGATTGTTTTTTATATATCGCGTTGGACGATTCCAACGTTTATAGTCGAAAAGAAGAGAAAGAAGGGGTCTTTCAAACCATAATATGGTTTTATGTTCTTCTTTAACTATTTCTAACTTCGAAATATTTTGATTGCCAGAATAAGAAGTTGGGCTATTTTTAGAGTATGCTTCTTTTAAGTGCAATTGGAATTCATCCTTCGTTTCGTACTTTTTTTCTCTTTCTACATCTGTTTCGTCCTCACTTTCTTTCGTTTCTTCGTCCTCACTTTCTTTCGTTTCTTCGTCCTCACTTTCTTTCGTTTCTTCGTCCTCACTTTCTTTCATTTCTTCGTAACCTATCAGTTTCTTACTAAAAATGGGTGACGGCATTCGGCCTAAATAATAGAGACAGATAATAAAGAAGATAATACTAAAGATTCGAGACATAGAATATTTGTATTCTTCCACCAAATACTGATTATATTTATATCTAGTGGACTTCTTCGATCTAATAG